GCGAAAGCTATCAACTTAGAAGTGGAGAACAAATTGAAGAAATGACCTTAAATCTTTGTGTACTGACTCCTAATCGAATTATTTGGGATTCAAAAGTGAAAGAAATCATTTTATCTACTAATAGTGGCCAAATTGGCGTATTACCAAATCACGCCCTTTTAGCTACGGCTGTAGATATAGGTCTATTGAGAATACGCCTCGACGACCAATGGTTAACGATAGCTCTGATGGGTGGTTTCGCTAGAATAGGTAATAATGAGATCACTATTTTAGGAAATGATGCGGAGATAAGTACTGACATTGATCCGCAAGAAGCTCAACAAGCTCTTGAAATAGCAGAAGCTAACTTGAATAAAGCGGAGGGTAAGAGACAAGCAATTGAAGCAAATCTAGCTCTCAGACGAGCTAGGACACGAGTGGAGGCTCTCAATGTCATTTCTTACTAGTCAAGTCAATACACCAAAATAATAAAAAGAATTTTTTTAGAAATTTCTTATTATACAATACACCACATTTTATGTCTGTCAATTGAAGTCTAATCTGATACAACGAAAAAATAAAAAGGGTAGAAAAACTTATTAGATATCATTCCATTGACTGCGGTATCTAATAAGTTCTACCTACTATACTAATTAGTATACTCTAAAAAATTCTACCTACTATTGGATTTGAACCAATGACTCCCGCCGTATGAAAGCAATACTCTAACCACTGAGTTAAGTAGGTCATTTATCACCACCAAAAAAAGACCCATCATTCGGGAATTATAGGTGGAATATTATTTCTAAGCAATACTAATCTGTTAATTAAGAGTAAACAAATCAGAGAGCTATTGTATGGGATTCTGGAATATCTATCTTGACAAGAAATTCTCTATATGTTAAGATCTCTATGACAAGGGCTATAGCTCAGTTGGTAGAGCACCTCGTTTACACGTGCGCCAATGCTTTTCAAGGGAGTCTATTATGCAATGAGCATAATTGATGTTATTGAGAAATCGATGTCTTACTCCATAGATTCTAGGGAACAAGAGAACAATAGCCTGACAAATATTTGGTTCGGTCCGATTTTGGTGTGAATCAAGTTGCCAAATCAAATAGAACCCGCCATTGATTTGATAGTTGATAAGGTAAATACCCATTCAATGCTAGGCATAATGAGTATAAGGGCCTCAAAAGAACCTCTTTTCGTCCTATGAACTTTAAGGTGTATGAAGTTTCATATTCGACTCTTGTAGCGGAGCGATAGAGACTCCATTTAACTTAGGGCCGAAGGCAGACCTAAGTCAAGATAACCCTTCTTTGAAACACTTTGGTATTGCTCCTGGATCAAAATACAAATAATGAATCAGAGCATATGGAGCCATTTCATTATCTTCCTATAAAGAAAAATATGGTGGACTAACTGATCTTTATATCAGTTTATGAAAGAGCCCAATGCAACAAAATGCATGTTGGGTCTTTGAAACAGTTCAAATCATTTCGATAATAATAAGTTTGATCTGTTTTACCGAGAAGGTCTACGGTTCGAGTCCGTATAGCCCTAATGCCCTAATATTAATATATATATTAATATATTGAATATATATATTTAATATATTCAATAATTTAATTTATATATATTCTATTCAATTTTTTTATTCAATTTTTTCATTTTCGTTTAGTATGTTTTTCTTTTCTTCAATAGAATGGTCGCTTGTTTTTGTTGGTTGGTCTGGTCCATAGAAATGAAAGCATTATCACACCCTCATCTAATCTAAATGCATAGAGACAGAAAAAAAAAAAAAAAGAATTCCAATAAATAGGTCTAATTCGTATTTGTAAAATCTCGTATAAAATACGCATCCTTTTTCATTAATTATAGTAGATGAATTCCGTATGACTTTTTTCTCTTTTTTTGTCTGTCCATGATCAAAGAGTTTGTGATACACTTTTGCTTTGGTATACCAAATCCCAGTCAAGTGAAAATCATGACATTATTTTGTCTTAAAATTGCAACCTGACCCAATCAAGTCTAATCTTAAGTCACATGGATCCATGACATATTCTTTTCTTGATCTTGTTTTTTATTTATTTGTGGAATACCCTTGACTAATCATTAATCGGAACAACATAAACCCCATTGAATTGATTGATTTACAGATAATGCAGAGATAATGAATTGGTCTTAGATGATCAAGATTTCTTCCTTTATTTTATATTTTATGAGTTGAGTAGGTTTGGACATTTAGTCTATCGAATAATTTGATAGTATGTGATTCTTTCTATCAGAAGTATGTTATGTAGATGATTTATGATTCTGTCAATTCTACCATTCTATTCTTCTTTGCAATCTTTCCGAGTGTGGGTTTGCTCTCAAAACCGTTTCTCGTGTAGGGAAATCTAATTCATTGCTTGGTCTTACCATTCAATTATTAATTGTAATTACCATAACAAAACAAACAAGTATTTTGCTTCATTCCAAATCACGATCTTTCGTTACTTTAATACTAGAGATTCTTAGTACTAGAATAGAAATTGGTCCGAAATGGAATGACTTTTTCGCCCTAAATCTAATGAAATAACTCAAATTTTATTATTTATTTCTGAGAGAGAGGATAGTATAGTAAGTACCTATTTAAAGTTTCGAATTCCTTTGTATGGAAACTGTTATATGTGTGACTTCTTAATTCAACAGATTGAATCAAATAAATTAAGAAAAATAGAAATAAAATATAGGACAAGGGAAGGATAGAAAAAAGTTCGATGCATTAGATTTTTTTTAGTTTCCGTATTCGTATCAAATCAATTTGTATCAAATCAATAGAAGCAATGATCCTCTATCCGGATTTTTATGAAAAGAATCCTTCCACTTCCAATAGAATATGCTAGGAATCCCTAGACATTATATTTTATTATCCCATATACCATATATATATATATAGATATATGACTACTGAAAGCGTTTCAGTTTTGATTGAAAAATGGAAATGAAATTCACATTTGATTCCATAAAATTTTTCATAACTAATTATTTTTTATTTTGATTTAAAATTAGAAAATTTAGAAATTATAAATTATATTTAATTTATAAAAATTATATTTATTATTAAATTGTATTTATTATTATATTAATATAATATCTAAGTTCTATTATAGGATATAGGAGGATATAAGATAGGGTATAGGACATTTTTTAGGTTTTAGGTTAGTATATTTTAGTTTATTTATTTTTTCTTTATTTTTTCAAATTGAAAATAATTTTCTAAATATTTAATATTTTATATTTTAATTGAATTTCTTTTTAATATTTATTTTTTTATAGAGGATAGAGAATCCGAGACAAAGTGAGAGAGTTTTTTGTGTAAGAGCACCCTACGTCTACAGCATATTAAAATAGAATTCTAAATAGAATCAAAATAAAAAATGTAAGTGGGATTCCACTAGATGAATCTTTAAACAAGACATGCTCCACAGCAACCAAATTCTAAACAATTTGGTTTGATCAAAATCAATTCTTGTTTTACCAAAGAAGTTCTAGATGAATTGAAAATTCCAATTCGAATCGAATAATTCATCATATTCCACATTCTTAATAGGAGTACGGTACATTTATGTTTCTGCTTCACGAATATGATATTTTTTGGGCATTTCTAATAATATCAAGTGTTATTCCTATCTTGGCATTTGTAATTTCCGGAGTTTTAGCCCCTGTTAGTGAAGGGCCAGAGAAGCTCTCTAGTTATGAATCGGGTATAGAACCCATGGGGGATGCTTGGTTACAATTCCGAATCCGCTATTACATGTTTGCTCTCGTTTTTGTTGTTTTTGATGTTGAAACAGTCTTTCTTTATCCGTGGGCAATGAGTTTCGATGTATTGGGTATATCTGTATTTATCGAAGCTTTAATTTTCGTGCTTATCCCAATTGTTGGTTCAGTTTATGCATGGCGAAAAGGAGCATTGGAATGGTCTTAACTGAATATTCAAACACTCAAAATAAAAAAGAAGGAAAAGATTACATTGAGACAGTTATGAATTTAACTGAGTTTTCCTTACTTGACAAAACAACCACCAATTCAGTTATTTCAACTACACCGAATGATCTTTCAAATTGGTCAAGACTTTCCAGTTTATGGCCACTTCTATATGGTACAAGTTGTTGTTTCATTGAATTTGCTTCATTAATAGGTTCGCGATTCGACTTTGATCGTTATGGATTGGTACCAAGGTCGAGTCCTAGACAAGCAGACCTAATTTTAACAGCCGGCACAGTGACAATGAAAATGGCTCCTTCTTTAGTGAGATTATATGAACAAATGCCCGAACCAAAATATGTCATCGCTATGGGGGCATGCACTATTACGGGAGGGATGTTCAGTACTGATTCATATAGTACTGTTCGTGGAGTCGATAAGTTAATTCCTGTCGATGTCTATTTGCCGGGTTGCCCACCTAAACCAGAGGCTGTTTTCGATGCTATAACGAAACTTCGTAAGAAGATATCTCGAGAAATCTTTGAAGATAGAACGGTGTCTCAAGAGGAAAATCGATGTTTTACTACCAATCACAAGTTTTCTGTTCGACGCAGTACTTATACTGGAAATTACGATCAAGAATTGCTCTATCAATTACCATCTACTTCAGAGAAACCTTCTGACAAATTTTTCAAATCCAAAAGTTCAGTATCTTCCCACGAATTAGTGAATCAGGCAGGGTTCCTTTGTGCAGAATAAAATAAGAAAGAAAAGGATCAATCTTTAAAAATTTCATTGTAAATGTGAAATACTCATATATCATATATATATAAATGTGGGAGAAATCAAGAAAATGCGGCAGGATCGTTTATCTGATTGGTTAGTCAAGCATGAGCTAGTTCATAGATCTCTGGGCTTCGATTGCCGAGGAATAGAAACTTTACAAATAAAAACGGAGGATTGGGATTCCATTGCTGTCATTTCATATGTATATGGTTACAATTATTTACGTTCTCAGTGTGCCTATGATGTATCACCAGGCGGATTTTTAGCCAGCGTATATCATCTTACGAGAATACAGTATGGCATAGATAAAGCAGAAGAGGTATGCATAAAAGTATTTGCCCCAAGGAATAATCCTAGAGTCCCGTCTGTTTTCTGGATTTGGAAAAGCGCCGATTTTCAAGAACGTGAATCTTATGATATGTTGGGAATCTCTTATGATACTCATCCTCGTCTTAAACGTATCTTGATGCCTGAAAGTTGGATAGGTTGGCCCCTACGTAAGGACTATATTACCCCCAATTTCTATGAATTACAAGATGCGCATTGAATAAGAAGAAATGTTCCCTTAACGTATACGACACGGTTCCAGATTGCATTCAAGTCAAGGAACTTTTTTTTTACGTTCTATTCAACATGAAAGAGAGTAACTGGACTCTAATTCGTATTATGGATAGCCTAAAAAAGCTTCATTCATATTCTCCAATTTTGCTATCCATTTTCTATGAGCAGAAAAAATAGGCTGAGGCTGAATCAAAAAAGTTCCGCACCATGAACTTTGTACCGCGCACATAACTTAGATGGACCCAAAAAATTACGTAAGCAAAAGTGAAGGAAATATAAAAAAGAAAATATAAAATTCAGAAAAAAGGGATTTGATTTTGTACTGTGTCTAAAATGCATTCTGTCTATTGCCATCCTTCAACTCTCTAGACTTTTCCGTTTTTTTTTTAACTTCTCTTTTTTGTTTTGGATATATTATATGATATGAAGACTTCATATTTTTTTGAGTGAGAGAAAACGCAGCATGAAGAAACAAGAAAGAAAAAAAGGAGCAAAATTTCACTTTGTTCTTTATTATAGCCAGACATTTATTTTTTTACCGATTTTCAAAAAGAGGGAGGATATCTAAATGAATAAAATAAGTACGTATCATACTCTAAACTATTAACGAATATATATCCCGATCCTATCTATCTCGATGAATTCGTATGAATATCTACCCAATACATTATTTACGTGTCAGGAACCAGATTTGAACTGGTGACACGAGGATTTTCAGTCCTCTGCTCTACCAACTGAGCTATCCCGACTATTTCCCGCGCATCATCCCATCCTAGTAGAGTACTTGTATCTATGTCAATAGAATTAAAAGGATTAAATAAAAAGTAGTAAAAAATTTGACCTAGTAAGTGTAAGGATAATGATATGGATTATGAATGATATGATTCAATAATAGGGATTCCTTGCCATATATGTGCATTTGAACAGGTATTGTATCTATGCAAATTGAGATAAGATACAAGGATTCTTATTCGGATCCATTTGTAAAAGAGTAAAGTGAATGAGAAAGGTAATCTGAACTGAACAAAAAAAGAATAAATAAATACTTAGGAAGTAAAATGGGCTTTTTAGTGGGGATAGAGGGACTTGAACCCTCACGATTTCTAAAGTCGACGGATTTTCCTCTTACCATAAATTTCATTGTTGTCGGTATTGACATGTAGAATGGGACTCTCTCTTTATTCTCGTACGATTAATCTTTTAAAACAAATGATCTATCAAACTTTGGAATGAATGATTTAATCACTGATTATTCGATTCTTCCTTCAACTCACATTGGAATGGATTTCCACAATAACTATGAATTATTTATTCATAGTTATAAATATTTAATCATAATAAATATAAATTTATATATTTATATATATATAATAATAGAAATAAATATATATATATTATTATGGTTATGGAGGTTATGGATTCTTATAGATTCAGATCATGATTAATCATTTGATATATCAGTATGTATATATATGCATATATTAGGTATATAGGACCATCCTTTCTGTAATTTCGATAGAAAGATTCCTGCTACCAAAGAAACGTAGTCAACTCTATTCGTTAGAACAGCTTCCATTGAGTCTCTGCACCTATCCTTTTTCTTGTTTTATTCTAGTTTATTAATATAAACCCCTATTTTCTCAACAAAAACAATAAGGATTTGGCTCAGGATTGCCCATTTTTAATTCCCGGGTTTCTCTGAATTTGGAAGTTATCACTTAGCAGGTTTCCATACCAAGGCTCAATCCAATCAAGTCCGTAGCGTCTACCAATTTCGCCATATCCCCCTTTGATACCAGGATCCTGTTGGAATTCCATCCATCTCTTTCATTTATTTTGGACTTGGAGCCCTTGAATTCATTAGATAATTATTTTTATATGGAAAGAAAAGTGTATGCTATCATTTGATTCTTTTGGCTCTCCTCGATCAGTTCATCCCTAGTGGATAAATTTTGTTTCAATCAGAAATGATTCTATCATTGATGTATTTGCAATTCAATATGGATAGATATATCCCACATATATATGTTTCTTCCTACCTTTCGTCTTTACAGTGTGATTCGGAATAGTAGAACGGTCGATATTCATTCTTCTTTTTTTCGTCCTATCTCCTCCTTGTTCGAATCAAATCCGAAGAATGTCTCATTCTAATTTGGATTATATCTTTCTTTTCTTTATCTTTTCTTAGACCGGATTTGTTATAATAATCCGCTATACTATAGCTATAATAGAATTATAAATTTATATTTATAATTTAATTTATAAAATAAATTAAATTATATAATTATATTATATATATATATATTCTTTTATATATTTATATTCTTTAATCTTTAACTTTAATAAAGAATAAAGAACAATAAAGAATAAAGAACCAATTTTTAAGATTTTTAAGTTAAGAAATAATTAGGTTTTTTCTAATAAAAATTTCCAATTTGATATTATCATCAATAATTGAAAAAAGAAAGAAATCTAATTTCTAATTAGAGAATCAAAAATTTTAATCTTTTAATTATATAATTTTTTAATTCTATTTATAGAAAATAATAGTTATTAGTAATATATTTATATGTCTATTAGAAAAATAGAATTCTATTTATATACTCATATACGTACTCATATTTACTAATTATTAAATTAGTCATTATCTTTATTAGACTAGTCATTATATATTATTAAGAACTATAGAACTATGAACTATATGGTTCTAGGTCATATTTTTATTATTAAAGAACTATACGGTTCTAGGTATTCTAGGTATAAGGTATTCTAGGTATTATAAGGTATTCTAGGTATATTATTAAATATATATATTTAGTTGATATGAATAGTTGATATGAAATATAGTTAATATGAAATTTTTTTAAATTAAAGTTGTCTAATAGCTACGATAGGGTAGTCTCCTCAATTCCTATATACTATTACATGTTATGTATGCCCGCTTAGCTCAGAGGTTAGAGCATCGCATTTGTAATGCGATGGTCATCGGTTCGACTCCGATAGCCGGCTTTTTCTCTATCGATTTTTCTATGATAGATAATCTTTCCTATTCTTTTTTTTGTTGGATCACCGATTTATCTATTATGTTATGGTAACTTACAATTATGAATTCAAAATGGATTGGAACAATTAGATCTCTACAGAACAAATCATAAAATGGAACCTCAACTTGCTATCAACTTTATATATATACAAAAAATATATACAAAAATCTGGATATTGATACAATTTATTTTATTCTACTTTTAGTATTTATTTCTATTGTAATACCTCAGTAGATTTAGCTTTATTTTTGTTTATCCTTTAGTTCAGTCTTAATTTAGATTTTTCAAAGAAAAATGAAATTTCAATAAAAAAAGGAGTCTTTATGTCTCGTTACCGAGGACCTCGTTTCAAAAAAATACGCCGCCTGGGGGCTTTACCAGGACTAACTAGTAAAAGACCTAGATCCGTAAGTGATCTTAAAAACCAATTGCGTTCTGGAAAAAAATCGCAATATCGTATTCGTCTAGAAGAAAAACAGAAATTGCGTTTTCATTATGGTCTGACAGAACGACAATTACTTAGATATGTGCATATCGCCGGAAAAGCCAAAGGGTCAACAGGTCAGGTTTTACTACAATTACTTGAGATGCGTTTAGATAACATCCTTTTCCGATTGGGTATGGCTTCCACCATTCCCGCAGCCAGACAATTAGTTAACCATAGACATATTTTAGTTAATGGCCGTATAGTGGATATACCAAGTTATCGTTGCAAACCCCGAGATATTATTACTGCGAAGGATAAACAAGGATCGAAAGCTCTGATTCAAAATTATATTGCTTTATCCTCCCAGGAGGAATTGCCAAAGCATTTGACTTTTGACTCATTCCAATATAAAGGATTAGTAAATCAAATAATAGATAGTAAATGGATCGGTTTGAAAATAAATGAGTTGTTAGTCGTAGAATATTATTCTCGCCAGACTTGACGAAAATAACAAAAAAAGTTCAAAGAATTTTGTCTTTTTTCTTTTCACTAAAATAAACGGATCTAAGGACCTTGATCCGCATTTTTCTCATTCACGTATCACAAATAGATCAGATCCGCAGTATAATTTATTTTTCTTTTTTATTCTTTTTCCAATATTTTACGCACCGCAGTAATAAGGAATAGAGAATTTCTATCAAATAAAGTTGTTATTGCAGGAATGATCGTATCAATTGTTATTTGATTTAATATGATACGTTGTACTCAGTGACGTTGATGAATTAAGAAAAACAAACGGAAAGAGAGGGATTCGAACCCTCGGTAAGCAAAAGCCTACATAGCAGTTCCAATGCTACACCTTCAACCACTCGGCCATCTCTCCTACATAATCTCTCTTATTATTTACCAGAAACCGAGTGAATAGCGAGTGATTTATACATATTATTGCAATACAGTTACAACAAATAAATGAAATGGTTCCATAGGAAAAATTCCTTTTAAATTTCTTATTTCTAAACAACAACTTCTCTCATCAGCTACCCCATACCATAGATTTTTTACAAATTTCAAAATTGTCTCATAATGTCAATTGTACGGGGTGGTGTATCCATATTATACAAACAAAACAGACGCTTACCTTACTCTATTTTATCGTGGAATGATTATTTCGTTCTTTTTGGTCTTTGGATCATAACCAAATAAAGAGTTATTAGAATTTTAAATAAAATAAATAAAGTCTTTGATTATTCAACTTAGGTGAAGTAAGTTTCGTTCATTGGTATACTAGGAAATTAGGATGAAATCCAATCTGATTCCAATATTTCATATCTTTCCTTGCCCAATCCAAACAAAAAAGAGCAATTTGAACGGAAAATCCACATCTTTCTTTCTAATTAGTCCGTTTTTATGTTATTTCGTACTGTACAATTCTTTTCTTTTGTTTGTGGGATCATTTTCCCCTAACCTAAGGGAAAATGAAAAGACTTATAGAATGGATTGTTAATTATGTCTAGATCTCGGATAAATGCAAATTTTATTGATAAGACCTCTTCAATTGTAGCCAATATCTTATTACGAATAATTCCGACAACTTCAGGAGAAAAAAAGGCATTTACCTATTACAGAGATGGTGCGATTTGATTGTTTTTTCTTGTTTTTTTAGTCTAGTCCTTGGTATTACGAAGAGACATGGTTCGGGATAGAAAGAACCCAATTTTGGAAATAAACCGACGCTTGGTGAAGGTGAAGTTTGGAGATAGAACAATTCCTTCTGTCGTGTATTCTCGATTGATGCAGCCTCAGATGCTTCAATTGTCAATTTTAGTATTGAGCGAGAGGTTACACCTATAAGTTCTGTATTGGAGTCAAGCCTACTCCACTAGTACCAATGGGCGGCATGAGGGAAAAAGCACTACATCTAGGAATCAACAACACGAAAACTTTGTTATAAATTACCCTTTTCTTTATCCATATTGGGGCTAACAAAAATGGTTGGGACAACAAACATCCATCTCGTTCGTACTTAGGATACCCGTATAACCATCAAAGATCGTTGAAGTGACAAATTCCTGGAAATAGGAGGCGTTGAGGACAAAGAAATTGTTGGAGTTACTATTTCCACCTATCACTAACACCTATCACTAATATGATTAGTGTTAGGAAAAAGATTGGTGTTAAGAAAAAAGCTCTTGCGGGAAGGATAGCTAGAGATTTCTTGTAAAAATACCAGCTCCTGTCAGTTCATAATGAGAATAATGAAATTTGGATTACATAGATTATTCCCCTTAGTACTATGCACAGAAAGGGGGAGCCGTATGAAATGAAAATATCACGTACGGTTCTGGAACGGAGATTCTTTGAATAGAATGAACGACCGTAACGGATGTTGGCTCAATCCGAAGGAAATTATGCGGAAGCTTTACAGAATTATTATGAAGCTACGCGACTAGAAATTGATCCCTATGATCGAAGTTATATACTCTATAACATAGGCCTTATACACACAAGTAATGGAGAACATACAAAAGCTTTGGAATATTATTTCCGGGCACTAGAACGAAACCCATTCTTACCACAAGCTTTTAATAATATGGCCGTGATCTGTCATTACGTGCGACTATCTCCACTATAGAAAGAAGGAAAAAAAGATCCAATCGACTAGTAAATACTAGAAAAACATAGGCTTTCTACATATGCATCGTCAAAAGCAACGATTTTTATCAGCTGTAGTAAGTAAAGAGACTTCATGAGAACCAAAATATGAAGAAATAGGTAAAGCCTATATACTATATTCTATGGATAAAGGATTGAATTGATAAAGAAAGCACCGTAAAGATCAATTAGCAAGCTATTGGGTCGATAGAGTTAAGAACTGCTTTGCTTACTTATCTTATCTTATGATATGGGATAAAAGTTAGGAATCAACTTATGTAATTTAGTCGATCCACTAAAGTATTGAGCAGCGGTGTAGCATCAGATCCCAAAGATAGTGAGTTCTTTTTTCTTATAGAGGAAAGTCTTTTTCAAAGATTCTATATGAATTTCATATATGAAATCGGGATAGTTACCTTTCAGAAAATTCTAATGCTATAAGAGGCTATCCATGCTTCATTCTTCTGAAGGTGGGAGGAAAGATAAAACTTTATTATTGATCAAATTTAGAGTTTGAAACTTATGTAATTAACTTGATTCTGGTTAACCCAAGAAAAAGTGAGATAGATTTATGAAAAATCTAATTCAATTAAGATAGATGGGACACAAAAAAGGAATCGATTTTGAGCCGTATGAGGTAGGAAACTCTCAAGTACGGTTCTAAGGGAAGGAACAACCTATTCCGACCGAGGAGAACAGGCCATTCTACAGGGTGATTCTGAAATTGCAGAGGCTTGGTTCGACCAAGCTGCTGAGTATTGGAAACAAGCTATAGCACTTAGTCCAGGTAATTATATTGAAGCACATAATTGGTTGAAGATTACAAGGCGTTTCGAATAAGACCACCTTCTTTGTTAATTCATTAAAATAGGTTGTTGGATCCCTCAATCAAATAAAATAGATCGTTCCCGCGAAAAGATCCAATCAAGAATTTCATTATATCCCCTCCTTCTAAAATCTTTGTATGGTATCTAATAGGGATAGATTCGGATATAGTATAGAATTAGAATAGAACTAATAAAGCTAATATTTCGAATGACTAAAATATTATAGATAAGATATCGAGATAGATAAGA